CTGTGGTTAGGTATTGGAGCAACATTACCAATTGATAAATCTCTAACTTTAGGTCTTTTTTAAAAAAAAAATTATTCCATTGTAAAATGTAAAATAAAAGGCGTGGGTATCTAGGGAGTAGTCATTTCAAAATGAATTCTCCCTAGATACATATCTAATTAATTAAATTAATTTTAATTAAAATGGATTCGGCTGAAAAATCTAAATTATGTTGAAGGTTTAAAATCCATTTCAATTTCAAATTTACTTTTTAGTAAAATTTTGTTTTGATTTTGAACTGCTTTTTCTATTTTTTTTCTAGAATGTCTAATATCTTTTTTACATCTTCTATGTGAAAATGTTCAATTTTGATAAGGTCTTCTTGACTGTTATTCAAAAGATCCAATAATGTATGTATATTGGACTTTTTGAGACAATTATAGATTCTGGGAGGCAATTCTAATTGGTCAATAAAAATATATTGAAATGCTAGTTCTTTTTTTTTTTTTCTTAGGTTAACTAATCTATTATGAAAAGGAAAAAGGGGTAAAGTCACTTGATGTTGATTGTTCTCTAAATAGAGCGTTTCTTCTTCTACATGTAGAAAAGGAAGAAATAAATTAATCAAATTCCGGGAGGCTTCATGAAGTGCTTCTTTAGGAGTTAAACTTCCATTTGTCCATATTTCTAGAAAAAGAATCTCTTGTTTTTCATTCCCATTCCCATAAGAATGAATACTATGATTCGCGTTTTGAACAGGCATGAATACAGCATCTATAGGATAACTTCGGTCTTCAAAGTTATTTGACATTTTTAGACTATATCCGCGATTCCTCTCGATTTTTAATTCAATACACAAATCTATTGGTTCCGTTAAGGTAGCTATATGCTGTGTATTATCAATGATTTCCACAGAGGGCGGTAAAATTATGTCTCGAGCAGTTATATATCCGGGACCTTGGGCACAAATAAGCGCGTTGCGCGTTCCATATAGATTACTTCTTAATACAATTTCGTTCAAATTCATTAAAATTTCATGTACTGATTCTTGAATACCTACTATGTTAGAATAGTCATGTGGTATGTTCTCAGATTTTGCGCGTGTAATACATGTTCCTTCTATTTCGCCAAGTAAAGCTCTTCGCATCGCAATGCCTATTGTGTCGGCTTGACCTTTCATAAGTGGAGACAGAATAAAGCGTCCATAATAAAGACGCTTACTGTCTCTTCTTGATTCAATACACTTCCACTGTAGTGTCCGAGTAGATGCTTTGACTTTCTCTCGAACCATAGTAATTTTATTTGATCAGATCATTGAATCGTTTATTTCTCTTGAAACCCTTTAAGCCTTTATTTAGTTCTATACACGTCTTTTTTTAGGGGGTCTACAACCATTATGTGGCATAGGGGTTACATCTCGTACGAAACTTAAAAGTATACCGCTTCTACGAATAGCTCGTAATGCTGCATCTCTTCCCAGTCCAGGACCTTTTATCCTTACTTCAGCTCGTTGCATACCTTGATCCACTACTGCTCGAATAGCATTTCCTGCTGCGGTTTGAGCAGCAAAAGGTGTTCCTCTTCTTGTACCCCTGAATCCACAAGTACCCGCGGAGGACCAAGAAATCACCCGACCCCGTACATCTGTAACGGTCACAATGGTATTGTTGAAACTTGCTTGAACATGAATAACTCCCTTTGGTATTCGACGTACATTTTTACGTGAACTACTACGTGTATTTTTACGCGAACCAATTCTTAATATAGGTTTTGCCATATTTTTTCATTTCATAAGAAATATATGGATATATCCATTTCATGTCAAAACAGACTTTTTTTGCCAGCTCCTTGGAAGGGCCTTTTCCTTTTCTTTATTTCCTTTAGTAAGATTATCCTTGTCTTTGTTTATGCCTCGGGTTGGAACAAATTACTATAATTCGTCCCCTCCTACGGATTAGCCGACACTTTTCACAAATTTTACGAACGGAAGCCCTTATTTTCATAGTTGTTATTCCTTAATTCTCTAAATATACTTTTTGTTGGACGAAAAAAAGGTTTCTTGATATTTTTGAATCTTGAATTGTATCTTCGTGAAAGGAATGTTAAAATTGAAAAAACCACTTACTCATTTGAATCCTTGTTATGGAGTCTAGAAAATGGCTGTCCTCTGATTAACTTATACCTAAGAACTTACTAAAATTTTTATTCTTTTCTCCTATGGGGTATACCTATACAAAAATATGTCGAATCCTTTCAGAAGCATGACCTAAAATCAACTAAATCATTAGTATCTAAACAAAATCGAACCATGTCGTTGGGAAATGATTTAGAAAGAAAACTTTCATTAATTCATTTTTTTTATTTAATTTAATTCGAGATAAAACATTCTAAACTTTTTTAGCAGGGGTGGTATTACACAACCCCTTTTTTTCACAAATGGTAAGTTCCAGATATCTAATTTTTATATTAGAAGGATTACCATATATAACACAAAATTTCTCCGCCGATTCTTTTTAGTCTAGCTTCTCGGTCTGTCATTATACCTTGAGAAGTCGAAAGGATTACAATTCCTATTCCGCCTAAAATTCGTGGAATTCGTTGAGAATTAGAATAGATTCGTAGACCCGGTCGACTTATTCTCTTTAAATTTAAAATCGTTTTATAGGATTCTTTCTTATTTCGTCTATGTCTTAGGGTTAAAATCAAAAAGTATTGGTTGTTTTCGCGATGTTTCCTTACGTTTTCGATAAAACCCTCTCGTAAAAGTATTTTAACAATGCTTTCGGTGATGTTAGTCGATCCTATCCGAACCGTTCCTTTTCTATTCATGTCAGCATTTCGTATAGAGGTTATTATATCAGCAATAGTGTCTTTCCCCATGATAAGTTAAAATTCCTTAATTGTTCTATAATTTTGATATAATCAACATGTTTTTTTTCTTTTATTTATATATAGATATAGACGAATTATATATTAATATATGAATTCAATTATTAATATATAATTATTAAGGGTATATACGTGCTATACAATCTATTAATTAATTTTATTTCAATACCTTTTTTTGAATCCTATCCTATACTAATTATCGATATTTAGGTCTTATAATACCTCAGGAGCTAATGAAACTATTTTAGTAAAGTTTAATTGTCTCAATTCCCGGGGGATTGCCCCAAAAACTCGAGTTCCTTTTGGATTTCCTTCTTGATCAATGACAACTGCGGCATTGTCATCATATCGTATTATCGTCCCATTGTTACGTTTGAGTTCTTTACAAGTACGTACAATTACAGCTCTGATCACTTCTGATCTTTCTAAAGGAGTATTCGGTATTGCTTCCTTGATTACAGCAACAATAACGTCACCAATATGAGCATAGCGGCGATTACTAGCTCCTATTATTCGAATACACATCAATTCTCGAGCCCCGCTGTTGTCTGCTACATTCAAATAGGTTTGTGGTTGAATCATATCATTTTTTTGTATCTCTTCTTTTAATGCAAAGGACGAAGTAAAAAAATATTGTTTGTCAAAAAAAGAAAACTTATAATCTTTTTATCCTTAAATGTTATTTAGCTTTTTCATTCTATATTCCTATTCAGAAATAATGAATTGGGTTTTTATAGGCATTTTTGATGCCGCTATTGAAATAGCTTTTCTGGCTATATTTTCGGGTACACCACCCATTTCATAAAGGATTTTACCTGGTTTAACCACAGCTACCCAATACTCTGGGGATCCTTTCCCAGAACCCATACGCGTTTCCGCGGGTCTTACTGTAACTGGTTTGTCTGGAAATATACGTACCCAAATTTTTCCACCACGTCGTACATTTCGTGTCATTGCTCGTCGCCCTGCTTCTATTTGTCTAGATGTGATCCAAGCGGGTTCAAGTGTTTGAAGAGCATATCTGCCAAAACAAATACGATTCCCACGAGAAGATATTCCTTTTAGTCTTCCTCGATGTTGTTTACGAAATCTGGTTCTTTTTGGGTTATAGTTGATGGGTTTTTTCTAAATTCCATCTCTACTACAGAACTGAACGTGAGAGTTTCTTCTCATCCAGCTCCTCGCGAATAAAAGGATTAATTAAGATATAGATGTAGTTAATGATTAATCTTAATTAATCATGGTATTTTTTGAAATTTCATCTTATCTCTTCTAAATTTGTGTATGTCGTTTTCGAAATAGAATCCAAGATTAATTCTATTTCTATTTATTTAAAAATAATGTAATATCATCATTTCGAATGTAGTTTTTGTTAGAGTTAGAATATTCTAACAAATCCTTATTTTCTTTTATCTTTTTCATTTTTTTTTTTTTTCGTATTTTATTACTTTTTTTTATTTGAAAAAAAAAAACCAATTTTTCGCCGGCGAATATTTACTCTTTCAATAACTATTGAAGTTTGATGTTTATCCCACGAGGTCTCAGAATCAAAATCAGAATAGATAATAAAGTTTCTGGTTTATTCCGCCATCCTGTCCAATGAATTACTAAGATTTGTTTTTTACTCGAATCCTCTATATTCATGGGTTCCGTCGTTCCCATCGCTTCTTGATTAATCATTAGGCCCGAATTCTACAATGGAGCTCTTACATGAAATTTTGAATTTCATTTTTTAATTTGTTTTTGAGTCAATTTTCTCAGTTTTTATTGGCTCAGGGCTCTTAATTTTTTGGTTTCGGAACAGATTTATCTAATTATTATGAATGAATCTGTATTGATGCTTTATTACATTGCTTTTCTTACAGTGACCTCATAGACTTTCCAAATTGGAATCATATATCATTAATATTCAATTTTTTCTCTCTTTCTTTCATCCTTCCATTTATCCGCATACTTTTCGATTACCTTTCATAACTTATAATCATATTTCTTTATTCTTTTTTTTTTTATTTTTTATTCAGTTGCTACAATGATATGATCGGTCTATCATATCTTGACTAATTTTTTTGGATCCAGATAATGCGAAGCAATGAGTTGCTTAGGTTATTTATTAATGCTATAGTTATTAGTTG